TCATATTGGATCCTTGGGAACCATCACAAGTACGGCCGGCCTATATTTAAACGAGAATGCCGTGTCGTCCAGCGGAGCCTAGAAGAAGGTGACTCGCGCAGCCAGCTGACTCCTTTTCAATAGAAAGGAATAGCCAAATCAACCCAGCTGGCTGGTCAATCTCAGAGATCTTATCGGCCGGCAAACCGGAGACGGACGACCACGGTCCCGACCTTACCAGCACCGGAGGTGTACTAATCAATGAACCCCCTTCAACGTCTTTCTTTCACACCCGCTTTCGACCGTCCAATTCTTCTTCTAGTCATGGTCACCATTTTGTTATCGCCGCTACAGACTACTTCACCAAGTGGGTTGAAGCAATACCAATGGCCTTAACCGATTGGAAAGGCGTGGCATGCTTAATCTACACTCATCTTCTTTATTGAATAGGTCTTCCTAAGTCTATATAGTCTTAGATAACGGTACCCGAACCGGGGGAATATATGCAACCGGAGTTTAGGATTACTAATTATTTTAGCACCGCTAAAAATAAGACCACGCTTAGTATCCAAGGATTGACCAACAATACAAGAACAAACACTCTTTTTTGACTATGGTGTTATGTCGAAAGAAGAGAGCTGACCCTAAACAGAGAGAGGAGAACGCAGAGCTTGTGAACAAAGAAAGCAGATCACAGAGCGCCGAGAAAAAGGCGAGTAAGGACGCAGAAAGAAAGGAGGCTGCTGAGCAAGAAGCAAAGATGGCTGCATACGAGTAAGCCCACTTTGGTCGCTGTTCGAAATAGTAGTAGGGTTGAGGAATTCCCATCTTTTCTAGCTGATATTTTAATGCATGACATGGATCAATAAAATATTCGCCTTTCCCCTAAAAAAATGCTAGATCATGGAAAATCCAATTTACTAAGGCATGATTACGACTACGTGAATGCATGATTAATAGATACCTAATTTCAGCAAATAAACCATCATGGAAATCACAAGCTTTAAAAAAGAAAGAACACTAGATATCAAACACCCATAGTGAGACTCCATGGAAACCATCCTACTTGTAAACAAGGCAGAAGTTTAAGAGGCTAAGACGAAGCCCCCTCCATGATTGAAAAGAAAAGGTTGAGTTTGCACCAAAAGCCTTCTCATAGGAGATAGGAGAAATGTTGGAACGCATTACAATAGGTCCGAAGTCATATCTAGTCCAAATTGATTTCTTTAGGGATCGAAAAATGTTGCTTCTCACAATCCCAGGGGAAGGATGTCTTAACCATACGGGTCAGAGTCGCCGTCTTGGTCTAAGCGCTCAACCGCGTTCCTGTGCGGTACTACACCCACCACCGCCCTTGGAGGCATATAAGACAGACTACGCGCTAACAGCTTGAGCAACAAGGCGTAGCTTTTAATATGGTAGCTGACGCTAGGATTTGGGAAGAATATACATGAGAGTCGTGAGTGTGAGGAGAAAGAAAAGAGCCTTCCCCTAGACCCGCTAGTAGCTTTTCAGCTATCACTTCCTAGATGGAGCTCTGACAGGAGACCTCTGAATGCCTTGGCTCTAAGTCGTACGTACCACCTGCCGTCTTCAGCCGCGCAGAAACTTTCTCTCGTGCTATGGCGTGCTTTTGAGCGCATTCATTGCTTTGAGGGAGCAAGGAAGCCTTGAGTTGGGCGCGTAAGGTTGGGTTTTCGATGGATAGCTTTTTCAATCTCTATCATAGGTTTGATAGATCTGAATCTTGTGTTTATGGGCGTGTATGGATCCCCCCAGCTTTGATTGCTTTTCACCTTTTCATATAATTAAAATGGGTTTATACCATTGACATTGATAGTTGTAAACAGATAGATAGTGTGCATTGATGGATAGCAATGGTAGTTAAGAGCATTCCTTTCCTAGGGCCGGTCTCTTTCTTCCTTCCCTTATTCCCGCTGCAGTTGATGGAGAAGCATTGAGCAAGGCAAGGAGTCGAGACAGTCTTAGCTACAATCTCTGCCCTTACCTGAGTATCTTCCTTATCGTCTGAAAACAGAATAGTCTTTTATCGAATCGTCTCTTTTCAAGGGAATAAGAGTGAAGGATAATGCGCGTCATCGTCTTCTGAGGAGAGATCTTTTATGAATACATTTCTTTCGAGATACGAAGAATAGCTATCTTTTACAAGCATGATCACTCCATTTAAAGGGATTCAATCCCCTAACCCCATTTGAGGCGGACGACAAGAAGGATGTCGGAATCTCCTTTTGAGGGAGGAAATCGAGTTCCCGAAGCAAGTCAAACGTCGTTCTTTCCACTGCCGCCTTAGTTTAAGGTTCCAGCTCTGGTAAAGTGCGATCTGACGTCTGAAAGAAGATCCTCCACTTGAAGGCGACAGCAAGGTCTCGTATGTAAATCCTTAGCCAGGCTTCATAATCTCCCCCAAAATTCCATAATGCTTTCTTTCTTACAGCATTAGGCTTAGGAGACTAAATACCCTTGGGCGCAGTAAAAGTAATCTCTGCAACCCCTTCATCATAGCTGAAGGTTCAACTGGGCGAATCAGCCCCACTATCTTTCTCTGTCTGTGTTTGTGCTTGGGTTATTGTTTCCTTTTCTCCTTCGGTCGGGGGAAGACTATCACTGACCGAGCTTCTCTACACTGACCTTTCTTCTGGTCTCACGAATTGGATTTGAACCAAGAAAGTATTCCAACTCTGCCTTTTAGGGTAAGATACCCTGGCTTTCAGTTGCAGTACTGGTCATTGGCGACCTTGGGACGCATCTCAAGTGTACTGGGCACCCCCTCTTTGCTTATAGACTCAGCACAGAAAAAGCAAGGCTCTCCTTTGAGATCAGGATGTTCTACCGCTTTTCCCAGGGAAGGCATATACTACTGATAGTAGTCCGCTTTGTGAAAGTCCCATAAAAGCTCACTTCGCGGCAACGACATCCATCCAACGAGATATGCTTCGGGTAACATTCCCTGATCTGAAATTTCGTTAGTGAGCTGGTTCGGTCTATCCCTTCACTTAACCGAAAGCGTACACTCGATAGGGAACTTTTATTATCAAATGGGTTGGTTTATTAGCGCACTCACGCCAAGTGCTACCGCCTCATCCTGTTCCTGAACGGTGAGGCACCCCAAGCCCCTGTAACATTTGGCTTTTTGCGTCCTTCTGCCCTGGGATAGTTGGGCCGGGCCTGGTAACTGCCGCTTCGATCAAGCGTTAAACTACTACTTATGGCTTCGGTCGAGAAAGGTATGGGCCTATGGGTCGGGTTCGTAGTAGCAGACGGACAATTAAAGTACGTGGGGTCTGCTTGGTGAAGCGAAGTAGACGGGTATCCCCTAGATATCGAACGAACTAGCCACTCGTTATTGTAGCAAGGCGCCGTGGGTCTTGCGAGCTTCTGGGCGTATACGAATCTCCTCGATTCCTCTATATGTAAGGAAATAGCTACATCCAAAAGGGGCAATGGTCGCCGGACCGCCCTGGACTCTCCCAACAGTCTTTAGCCTGAAAAAGGCTAAGGCTTGAATGGCGCTCTTAGAATGGCTTGTGCTTCAAGAAAACCTACATGGCTGGAAAAAGGGGCACAGACAGAGAACCACTCTGAGTCTTTATTCCCCGTTATTGAGAGTCCCATGCGCCCTAGTCTTCTTTCTTTGAAGACATTTTTGAATTGGGCGAAAGTTTCTCGATCAACTAGCTCACGTAAAGAAGGAAAGCCACTATCATCTACGATATTATTTGAGAGTTCTTTTGAATCAATTTCGTAGTGCGCCTTAGCACCTTTCTCACTCTATCATTTCATCGATTAGCCTGTGTTACGCGTCTCAGTTACAATCCTAATTGCCCTCTTTGAGTTCCATTCAGCCGAGTAAACCGCCTACTTCTGCTTCTCTTTCTTTTTTATTTATTAATTCGTCTAACCTCGACATGTAGGTATCCCAAAACTCCTTGTCCCCTGAGTGTGCGAATCTAATTGAGTAAGGTCTCAACTGCCCACTCTGAGCCTTTTCTTGCTCAGCCGCTAAGAGCTCTCTTCATAGCGTTTCCAATCCTTTTCTACGCTTTCTTCTCTTATGAAATTTCTAGTTAGTGCTCCGTGAGAACATACTTTGATATTCGTAGACGAAATTCCTTTCTTTTGCTGGAAAGACAAGAGACCAGAAATGAAAGATTAAATAGCGGTAAAAGAATCTCTTTCAACCGAGGGGCATTAGTCAATCAATGAAAAGGAAGAAGTAGTTTGGCTTCCATTCCCGAGTGTTGGTTTGGAGTTGACCCAGTAGCAGGAGTTGAACACAGCTGATATTGATCCGCTGCTACATCCCCTGCTGGATCCGCTGAAAGATCTGTTGCCAGTTCCGATCGATGGGATAGGCGTGAAGGCCAATCATTCCGGTTATCTGAGTTTCCCTCGACAATGCCGGAGATGTTCTCAGATGCTCTTAGATCGGAGTGAAGCTTAAGGCTTACAGTCCCGAGTTGCTTAAGTTAAGAGCATGAAGGTTTACTTATTTGACTGTTTGGCTTTGAGGGTTAGATAAGGATCATCCCTTTCTTTGGTTCGGGAGTCTTTCTTTCTCTTTGGCTGTGAGGGAGTTTTGCTCGACTAAGCCAAAACCAATAGTTGTGAGCGAAGAAAGAGGAGTTTCGCTCGAATCGAATATTGACTAATGTAGGGAACCGGAAATACGTCAAGGAGAGGGACGAGGCGTTAGGAGATAGTCATCAGTGGAGTCGGGAGAGGTTCGAAGATGTTGCCTCAACAGAAAGAGAATCTGGAGGAAGATCGAAGGAAGAGGTTACTGGCTTAACCGGTAGGGAGCGTAGGAACTGATACCGCGAATAAGGATATGGGTTGGCTTACGGCAGCCGGTTCCGGAACCACGAGCTTCCTGAGAGAGTTTGAATTAGATTCATTGTTTGAAAACGCGGATTTGGCTCACTGTCGGTCGATTGACCGGTGGTTTGGTTGTTCTTAAGGCTAAGGGATGGTGGATGGGGGCAAAGAGAAGAAGGGCTAAG